ATGAATCTTTTTATTTGATATTCAGAATTATGGATTATGGAAGGGGTATGTATAATATATGTATGTATAATAGATGATGAGATGATTTCTTTGGTTACCCATATCATTCTATGAACACTTCTTCATAATGATGAATGAATTCAAACTTTCTTGATTCTTTTATAGCATCTTTCAAAATTGAAATTTAGGAAAATACTTTCTCAATATATGTATAATAAAAAAACCATATTTCATTTAGTTCTTTAATGCCTACTCTAACTAGTTATTTTGGTTTTCTATTAGCAGCTGTAACTATTACTTCAGCTTTATTTATTGGTTTGAGCAAGATACGACTTATTTGAAATGAATTGAATGAAGAATTCATACCATAAGGAAATCTTTTTATAGTATTTCATGGATTCTATAGTGATATGCCCTCAGAATTAAAAATTCTCAGTCATTGATTTTATTTGGCAATACGGATTCAGATTTAAGACTAGATATTACCTCTCTTTTACCTTTACCCTTCCTTTTATTGAAATGATTGAAGTTTTTCTATTTGGAATTGTCTTAGGTCTAATTCCTATTACTTTGGCTGGATTATTTGTAACTGCATATTTACAATACAGACGTGGTGATCAGTTGGACTTTGATTAATTAACATAGTTTTTCATTGACCTCCTCCTTTCTTTCATTTAAATTTGCAGGAGGTCCAATTCAAATTACTATTCAACACTCTTGGATAGTGTTCATTTTTCAATTTAAGACAAGAATAGAGCACGCTCTGTAGGACTTGAACCTACGACATCGGGTTTTGGAGACCCACGTTCTACCGAACTGAACTAAGAGCGCTTTCTTGTAAATGTACAAATAAATGAAGACCATATAAAAGGAAATATGATGTATCTCCAATTGTAGATTGGAATCAATATCAATAAATTCCTAAATTACTTCATTACTTCTCCTCTAAGGATAAGTAATAAGTAGGGATGACAGGATTTGAACCTGCGACATTTTGTACCCAAAACAAACGCGCTACCAAGCTGCGCTACATCCCTTTCAATTTCAATCGCTCTATAGTTTCATTGTAGACAATACCTGTCTTGTTTTCTACATCCTTCTTTTTCCTATTGGTTCATCTATATCAGTGATCTTGCGATTTTTTCTGTTTGTTCTCATTATCATATATCAATATATAATAATAATAAAATATTAATAAAAGACTACTGATAACTTATACATATAAAATACATATAAAAATATAAAATATATATATAAATATAAAACCCACAAAAAAAATATTTTGAAGTAATGTTAGTCACACAGAAGGTTTCTTTTTTTAATAATTTTGAATAAAAAGAATCTTATCGCTTTGACCTTTACCAAATACCGAATTTTTGTATATTTTATATATATTTGAATATAAATTCAAAATGATGTGTACAGATACAATCTATCCTTAACTCCATATCAATCTGATCCTATATGTATTATACTCAAATAAAGAAGGAGGATTTGAAATGCGAAATCTAAAAACATATCTCTCTACAGCACCGGTATTAGGTACTCTATGGTTTGGGTCGTTAGCAGGTCTATTAATAGAGATCAATCGTTTTTTCCCCGATGCGTTGACATTCCCCTTTTTTTAATTTTATTGATTGACATGGGCGGGGGGATGTATTAGAGATACAATCCAATATCTATGACTCATCCCCTACCCGTCTTTCTTTTTGAATTCAAATAAACTCGAAAAGAAAAATCATAAAATTGAATGATTCAACCTTCTAATCAAGTTTGGAAATTACTCAACTCAATCTAAATTGAAATATATCTAAATATATACTCAATATCTATGTAAATATATATACATAATCAATTCAATATATAAATTTCAATATATATAAATATATTATATATACATATCTTATATATACATATCTAAACAATAGAAGAAGAAGAAGTGAGAATAAAGATGGAAATGAAATGTGGCTAGGGCAACAGTATCCTATCAAATATTTACATGAAATACTGTACTGCGTATAAAAAAAATATAACATAAAAAAAAAAAAAAAGATCGATCTAGTTATAAAACATTGTATTTGTATTATTTCTTATTACTTGACTCTAGTGATTACAACGAAATCTTTCATAATTGGATTTCGAGTTAGCAACTTCTATTTTTTTTTTTCGCTTCGGATCATAAAATAGAAAAGTTAAGAGAATCAAAGTCCAAGAGGAGGTTCATGGCCAAGGGTAAAGAGATCCGGATAACGATCATTTTGGAATGTATTGAATGTGCTCGAAAAAATGTTGATAAAAAATCAAAGGGTATTTCCAGATATATTACTCAAAAGAATCGACACAATACACCGAATCGATTGGAATTAAGAAAATTTTGTTCTTATTGTTTAAAATATACGATTCACAAGGAGATCCAAAAATAGGTCGAATCTAACACTTGTGTATTATACTTTCGACTATTATATACCATTTCTTAAGAATCTACTTCATAATCTATACATAGAACATAGAATAGATATTTTTTCTCTATTCTTTCTTTTGATATTCTATATCAAATAGATAAATAATCTTCTATCAAAGTATAGAAAACCAAATGAAATCTTATTTATTTTTATTAATAAGGTATCAATATTATCAATAATTTTTGATTTGATCAAAATCAATAGGATTTTAAGGATTCAGAATAAGGAATAAAAAACGATGGATAAATCCAAACGACTCTTTCTTAAATCAAAACGATCTTTTCGTAGGCGTTTGCCCCCGATACAACCGGGGGAGCGAATTGATTATAGAAATATGAGTTTAATTAATCGATTTCTCAGTGAACAAGGAAAAATCTTATCTAGACGGGTAAATAGATTGAGTTTAAAACAACAGCGATTAGTTACTATTGCTATAAAACAGGCTCGTATTTTATCTTTGTTACCTTTTATGAATAATGAAAAACATTTTGAAAGAAGGGTTGAAAGAAGGAAATCGACTGCTAGAACTCCTGGGTTTAGAACCAAAAAGAAATAGGCTTACGCTTTAATTGAATTGAATCAAAATTGGAATTGGAGCTGAAAGGTCCAAAAAAAAGAAATCTTTTTATTGAACATTTTGATATTTATTTTGAATGATTTTCGATCCTATTTGATCATATGAATTTCTATTCTACCTTCCTGCCTGGAGTTCATAAAGAATGAACTCCATATAAAATGTCACATATTCTAAAATTCAAATATTCCGATGAATTGGTTATAGTCTGCTTTTTTATGAAATTTCAGATTTCATTGGAAATCATATAAAGACAATTCCTATTAAATATAGCTATTTGTGAAAGTATTTTACGATTAAGAAGCAACTGTTTCTTGTAAATATTGTGTATAAATTTGCTGTAACTATAGGATAGCCTATTTTCGCGAATTGCTGCATTTATCCGGATAATCCACAAACGACGAAAATCTCTTTTTTGTCTACCTCGATCTCGATCAGATGAAACCAAAGCTCTTATTCTCTGTTGAGCAATACTTCGAGTAATTCTTGAATGGGCTCCTCGAAAACCTGATACAAATAAACGAATTTTTGCTCTACGTCTATGTGCTATATATCCTCGTTTAATTCTGGTCATTGAATCAGTGAAATTTTGATGAATAACTAATTGATTGATTTTCTTTCTTTCAGTTATCTTTTTCTAATTGAAAAGTCTATTAATAATCAGATGGATTATTCTAATGTATAAAATAAAAATTCCAATGGCTTTTGCTACTCTAACCTTCCCGACCACGGTTTTTTTTTCTAAGAAATTCAACTCAAAATAATAAATTGGATGGATACTGAGTATCTATCCAAATATAGTAGAACATAATACAAATGAAATATAAAATGAAAAAATCGCGGGTTACATCGTTTCTATGGTTATTTTTTAAACGGTGAGGTTCTCTCTATACACCGGAGCCTAATTAAATACTATTGTAAACTTGTACAAGTCCACATTCTTTGGCTCTACCCATGAATTATCCAGTAATAATGCTTTCACAATCACAAAGAAATCTACTTATACAGTAACGGTATTTCAATATGAAGATTAACTAAATAGATGACCCTGTTAGTCCGTTCTTGAAAGAGTAGAGAATATAATCTTTCTCATTTTTAATTAGAAATTCCCCTGCTTAATGTATAATTATTTGCTACGAATGGAGAATTCTTGTCTTAATAAGACTGATAGAAACCATAAATTTGGTATACACACAATAGTAAGGATATGATCGATCTTTAATATAGACTTCTTCCATTTTATCCTATTCACTAGTACTGATCGACAATACTGGATAAATTTTTATTTTATCCGAATCCGCAATCTAAACGAGTCGCACATACACCCTAGTACATGTTCCTCGACGCTGAGGACATCCCCGAAGAGCGGGGGATTTCGTTACATTTCTAATCGGCTGTCTTGCGTTTCTAATAAGTTGTTTAATAGTTGGCATTTCAAATTTTATACGTATAAATAAATGGACTGGTTTAGATTAATCCGAACCCGATGATTATGAATTAATTTATTTTTGAACCTGTTAAGAATAAAGAATCTCAAACTATAAATCTGAGATTTGTGTGAAATTTTTGCTATTCTTGCGATATAAGATCAATAATTCCATAATTTTTGGCTTCTTCTGCTGACATAAAAACATCCCTTTTCATGTCTTCTATTATAACCCACAAAGGTTTACCTGTTCTTTGTACATAAGTTCTTGTCACAATTTCGTACAGATGAAGTACTTCTTCTCCTTCCATGATCATTTCTCCTAGTGGTGCCTCCAAAAAAGAAATAGCAGGTTGATGGATCATTACCCTGATAATCTAATAGAATTCAATAACCGTACAGGCATCTTTTGTGTATTGCATACGGCTATACAATGAAATTTTCCCTTCTATTTGATCGAAAAAGTAAAAAATAAAAGGTCTACTCAGGTTGGACCGGTAAATGATTCAATTACCATCCTTCTTTTCTCAATTGTAATGAGTTTAAAATACTATGATGGTTCCGTTGCTTTCTTTTTTTATCTCTTCTTTAAGCAATCCCAAAGTCTCTTATTTGTCTTCTTCTAATTCATTATACATGTATTTCATTCTATAATAATATAGATTTTTTTTTTCCTATTTATGAAATACTAAGTGAGATAGTGTGATACTCAGTGTGAAATTTAACAACAAAAACGTTTGTGACGCTGAAATAGGTTTCCGATAAATAAGATAAATCAGAAATATTCTTAATCTCATACGACTCTTTCAATATATAATTTATCAATATTAAAAAAAAAAAAGAAAGAATAAAAAAAATGATTTCATATTGAATTCGAAATGCCATGCTATGTTTACTTAACTGAATCTTTCATATAGTGAAGGCATAGTATATTCTTTTTCTTTGAAATAAAAAACTCATTGGCGCCGAGCGTGAGGGAATGCCATACGTTTGGTAATTTCTCCCCCGACTAGAATAAAACATCCCGTTGAAACGGCAGATCCTATACATACGGTTTGTACCTCGGGTATCACCGTTTGCATAGTATCAACAATTCCTATTCCGGGTAGTATCAATCCACCAGGAGAATTTATGAATAAATACTGATTTATGGTAGAATCTTCGAGACTTAGATATACCATAAGACCAATAAGTTGATTTGAAACCTCGTCATCAACCTCTTGGCCTAAAAAAAGTAATCTTTGTCGATAAAGTCGATTGATTAGGATCCAACTGTTCCCTTAGGAACCGTACATGCATCTTTTAATACATACGGTTCAACTAAAATTTCGATAAAAAAAATCAATGTATGGATTCCAGCCCTCGTTTTTTTCTATTTTTTGTTTAGTGTTTTCTTTTCTAAGGAAGAGGCTTTTTTTGATTTTTTAAGAGATTCATTTTGTCCTTTTTATTTTTTATAATAATAGTATGAATATGAAAAAGAAAAAAATTCACTAAACTTATCCACTTTTCATTGATAGATTGTTTCATCGAGATCCAATATAAATCTCGATATGATTTTTCTTGTTCTAGAATGGGTATTTTTAAAATTCTTTTAGGTTTATGATCTACTCCGAATAAAGATCTGTCCAATTTCTATTTGCACATATAGAACAAATATCCCAATATTAATCGTATTTTTGCTATGACTTCTTTCTTTTTTTTTTTTTTTATTATAGAATCTAAATATAGAAATCAAATTCAAAAAAGATAAATAGTCCTCTATGATCTATATGCTCTATAATACAGAATATGATATAAGTCGTAATTCAATAATCTATTATGAATATATATATTCATAATTTCACAATTGGGATTTTTCTAAACGGAGCCTGGATACTTCATTTTCTTGATCCAACCAAGTTAACCATAAATGATTCTAATTTCTAATATGAATCTGGATACCTCCAAAAAATAGCAAAAAAGAAATTTAATTGCATTTTACGCTCCAAATTTTGTATGATTCAATCAAAATGAATCTTTTTTGGGCGAAACGGAGGATATCTCAATCGGAAAAGAGAACGGGGAAATTCCGTATAACCCAATCTATCTGACAAGTCACACTATAAGTCAACCCAAGATGCATCTTCCTCTCCAGGAATTCGAAAAGGTACTTTTGGAACACCAACCGGCATGATAGTTTTACCTCACTTTAATAATAAAATTCTATATTTCACTTTAATGTGGAAGCGTAATGATGGATTGATTTTCTTAATTATATTGCCCTTTATAATATCGTAACACAGATTCTATAAGTTCATAAAATTCACATAAAAATAAAAAATACAAAGCAAAGATAGAATGAATAAAGAAAAATTCAATTATTCAATTATTACGAATGGATCCTTTGCATGAATGATGAACAAATATGAATTCTTTCATTCATTTAAATTGCCATTGCGTATTGGTACTTATCGGGTATAAAATAGATCTGCTTCTATTTGTTCCTACGAACAGAATTGTTTGAAAAGAATAGAACAAATATTCATCCTTTACTTTTAACTATCTAGAGAATCGACAAAAAAAGGGTAAAGGTCCATAACATAGTTTTTTACAGTGCAATAAAGTTACATAGTGTCTATTTTTCGTTGATAAAAAAGGGGTATTTCTATGGGTTTGCCTTGGTATCGTGTTCATACTGTCGTTTTGAATGATCCTGGTCGTTTGCTTTCTGTCCATATCATGCATACAGCTCTTGTTGCCGGTTGGGCTGGTTCGATGGCTCTATATGAATTAGCAGTTTTTGATCCCTCTGATCCCATTCTTGATCCAATGTGGAGGCAGGGCATGTTCGTTATACCTTTCATGACTCGTTTAGGAATAACGAATTCATGGGGTGGCTGGAGTATTACAGGAGGGACTGTCACGAATCCTGGTCTTTGGAGTTACGAAGGCGTAGCTGCGGCACATATTGTGTTTTCTGGCTTATGTTTTTTGGCAGCTATTTGGCATTGGGTGTATTGGGATCTAGAAATCTTTTGTGATGAACGTACGGGAAA